TCGGGCTGTCTCGCGATACCTTCTACAGCTTGTCCTGCAGCAGTACCTTGACCAACTCCAGGTCCAATAGAAGCAAGCCCAACAGCTAATCCAGCAGCAATAACGGAAGCGGCAGAAATCAGTGGATTCATGATAAATTCCTCACACAAAAATAAAAAAAAAAATGGTTAATGATACAATCATCCAAGGAGTTATGATTTAATTATCCCATCACTAAGATTCCTCCAGACGAAATAACTAACAACTGCCAATTGAAGTAATGGACTAATATTATTGAATCGTCCCAACTACTTCTATAGCTCTTTTTTAGTTCTTATCGACGGGATTTTTCTGAATCCATACGACTTTTTTTTTTGTTTTTCCATTTCTTTCTTCCGAACCATTAGTTGAATTCTTCGTTCTTTTTATTGATTTCATCTTTTTCATTCAATTCACAGTTACAGACGAAAGAAAAAGACTTCTATTGTAATCCTCATCTCAATTCATAGTCGTAGGGCAGATTAGATATATCTTTAGATCATATATAACTAGTCAATATCTAATATCACATATACATGTGTTTCTTCAATAACGTAAACCAACTATTCGTATCTTCGATTCCACCGGATTATTTTTGAACCATCCAAGAGTTGAATTCTAGCCATTAGATTCCATATACCTAGTTTGGACCCCCCTTTACTAACCAATTCTTTTTTTATGAATTTCTTTTTTTCAATTCTTATTCTTTCTTTTATTTTTCATTATCCGAGATGTAGATTGTATCCACGGACGAATTCCGTAATCCAAACCTTTGCATAGAAATATCAGTATTTGAGTGATTGACAAGTTCATGCAATTTTTTATTTATTATTTATATTATTAATTATTATTAATTACTAATTTCTATTACTTTGTTCAATTGAACATAGTAATAGAAATTAGTAATTGGGGGTAGGTATTATATAAATTCAATTAAATGGGCCAAAGAGGATTTTTAGGAAAAAGATCTTTATCTCTTTCCCCCTTTTACAATTTCGTAAGTCGATTATCTTGAGTCACGCATACATTACCTTGGCCTAAGCTAAAAAAACGACTATTTTGAAAACTAGTCAATGATGACCCTCCATGGATTCGCCTATATAAGCCGCGGCTAACGTTGCAAAAATAAGAGCTTGAATACCACTCGTAAATAATCCAAGGAACATGACAGGTATAGGAACCACTAAAGGTACTAAAGAAACAAGAACAACAACTACTAATTCATCGGCTAATATATTTCCGAAAAGTCGAAAACTAAGTGATAAAGGTTTTGTGAAATCTTCTAAGATGTTAATGGGTAAAAGGATTGGGGTTGGTTGTATGTATTTACTGAAATAACTTAATCCTTTTTTGCTAAGACCCGCATAGAAATATGCTACTGATGTGAGTAAAGCTAAAGCAACGGTAGTATTTATATCATTCGTAGGTGCAGCTAACTCCCCATGAGGTAACTCTATGAGTTTCCATGGTAAAAGAGCCCCTGACCAATTAGAAACAAAAATAAATAGAAACATAGTTCCAATAAAAGGAACCCACGGACCATATTCTTCTCCAATCTGGGTTTTACTAACATCTCGAATGAATTCAAGGACATATTCGAAGAAATTCTGACCGCCATTTGGAATGGTTTGTGGATTCCGAACAGCTATACTGGCTGAACCTAATAAGATAGCAATTACAACCCAAGAAGTAATAAGTACTTGGCCGTGGACTTGAAAACCTCCTATTTGCCAATAGAAATGTTGGCCTACTTCCACACCAGATATATCGTATAACCCCTTTAGTGTGTTGGTGGAACATGATAGAACATTCATATTGCCCTCTCACAGAAATCGAACTTTAAAAGGAATTATTTTGATTCAACCATCTCTTTTTTGACTTGCTTAGTTGAATTTTCTATTTTGGATACGAACTAATCACTATCCCCAATCATTTTTATCTCTTTTATGCGATTCAAAAGTAGTAACCGACTCCATAAATCTATGGAGTTCGAAAAAGAATTTATTTATCTTAATCTTATTATTAATCAAGGATTTCGTATATAGCTAGAACGACCCTCACAAATTGCGAATACTAATTTATTAAGAATTAATCGGATTGAAGCTATAGCGTCATCATTTGCTGGAATCGAAATATCTGCAAGATCCGGGTCACAATTTGTGTCGATTAAACAAATTGTTGGAATTCCCAAAGTGATACATTCTCGAAGAGCCGTATATTCTTCTTGCTGATCAACGATAATTACAATATCGGGCAAACCTGTCATATATTTAATCCCGCCCAGATATGTTTGCAAGTGAGATAATTGTCTCTTCACTATAGCTGCGTCTCTTTTTGGAAGACGGTTGAGCCTCCCCGTCTTTTGTTCCGTTCTCAAGTCCCTGAACTTATGAAGTCTCGTTTCTGTAGTGGACCAATTCGTTAACATACCACCAAGCCACTTTTTATTAACATAATGACACCGAGCCCTTATAGCAGCCCGTGCTACTAAATCAGCTGCTTTATTTTTGGTACCAACAATTAAAAACTGTTTTCCCCGGCTTGCTGCATCAAAAACTAAATCACAAGCTTCTGATAAAAAACGAGCAGTTTTAGTAAGATTTGTAATATGAATACCTTTACGCTTTGCAGAAATATAAGGTGCCATCCTAGGATTCCATTTCCTAGTACCATGACCAAAATGAACTCCTGCTTCCATCATCTCTTCTAAATTGATGTTCCAATATCTTCTTGTCATTTCTCCCCACATTTCCTCTTTTTTTTTTTCAAAAAAAAAAGCGACGAGGTGCCCTGAACTAAATAATTGTTCCGACGGAACCTTTTCTTCTACCGGAGATTGGCCGTGTCGATATACGATCCAAATCGCTACCCTCTATTTGTTATTGTCTGTTTTTTCATGACCACATCAAATGACCTAGAGAGTTTTTTTTATTAAAAAACGACTTTTTTTTACTTTTAGGAATCATTAAATCCTCTAAATGATTGTTCGAGTGGATCATGGAACTTCTTTGAAATGCAAGAATCAAATAATTCTCTGTGGTGGAACAAAATATCTCTGATTTCCCCCTCGAAAAAATTCTTATTTTTGGTTTGCAAAGAAATATTTTTATGTTGCCTTGAACGGTGCACTAATCCCTTGAATCCGGTACCAACGGGTATCATCCCACCTATAACAACGTTCTCTTTTAGGCCTTTCAACCAATCGATACGGCCCCGGAGAGCTGCTTTGGCTAAAACTCGAGCAGTTTCTTGAAAACTCGCTTCGGATATGAAACTTTGAGTATTCAAAGATGTTCTTGTTATTCCCAATAGGACGGCCCTGTAACAAATCGATTCTTCTAAAGCGCGCCCCGTTCGTTCCGCTCGCAACAATCCAATTAGTTCTCCGGGTAAAAAAACATTAGACATTCCATCCTCTGAAACCAACACTTTTGATGTTATTTGGCGTACAATAATTTCTATGTGCCTATTATGGATTTGAACCCCCTGGGATCGATAAACCTTTTGGATCTTATTAACTAAAGATATACGACTTTGCACTATAGTTAGCTCAGCACCAATCAAGAATCCCCAAGGACTTCCAAGAATTCTTGTTATATGCTCGTTCCAACCCTCAACTCTTTTTTCTAGGTTCATCGATATTGAATCAATTGAACGCACTTCTAACACTTGTTCCACTTTTGGAAGACCCTGCGTTATATCACCGGATCTCGATTTTTCATATATAAATGTAACTAATGTATCTCCGTCGTAAAGGATCTCTCCATAATGGCCATGAACAGTTGCTCCTGGAGTGGCCAAATAAGGCTTAGCAGATCTTATTACTACAGAGTCAAGTTGAACAATCAAAACTTGACCCGATCTTAGGTGTGGTCCGTTTTTAGCTATACATACATTTTCACAAATAAACTGTCCAAGACTAATTATTGTCGATATTTCTTCACAAGAATTATCATAATAATTGTGAGGGAGAAAATACCAATTCAAATTGAATGAATTCAAAATGATGTTACTGCATGGATTAGGATTATAAATCCTCCCACTTTCATCCATTAAATAATATTTAATTACTTGAAAAGTCTGTTTTAAATTTTCAAGTTGCAAATATTTAGTTACCAAGACCTGATTATGAGTTATTAAATAGTAAAATGAATAAAAATTCACAATTTGAAGGGCTGTTCCTAAAGGGCCGATTGAATTCCTAATTTGAATTATAGGATCTTTTTTAATTGATTCTTTTATCACATTGTGAACGTTGAATGGACCCATTCGAAAACAATTAGATGATGACAAAATTATCAAAGATGGGCATTCCTTATTTTTATTTAACAAGGTGCGAATAGTTCCTTGATTTTGCCTAGGTGATTGTTTCATCTTTGGCTTGGTATAAGTGGAATAAAAGGGATTGATATTAGTGTGATCTGACACATTATCAGAGATCAATCCCGAGCCTGACGGATCATTCCTTTTTCTCAGATACGAAATATGGGATTTCACTAAGTCGATTTTAAAAAAATCTTGAATCAGACCCTTTGTCCTTACTTCAACAAAAGAAGCGTGGGCCTCCTCGATAGAAGAACTTTTTTTGTCTTGATCCCAATTCAAAATTAAACAAGTCCGAACTAATTGAATACTTGTGTCAGAAATTCCCCGAATTGGTTTGCCATTTCCGTAAACAATATAATTGACAACTTGAAGTTGCATATTATCCTTTTCTTGGAACAGATCCGGGGGGAAGAGTGTTGCTAAATTTATACCGTCCGCTATTTCATATGTCACTACAGGTCGAACTAAAACAAAATACTTTTTCTTAGTAGGTGTGATCCTTTGCACATAGATCCAATTTTTCAACTTTTTGGATTCCTTAGAATTTGTTTTTCCTGTTCCTGGTGGTATCAAGATGCCACAGTGTCGGGATATCTTATCTGTCTCTCCAGGAAAATGGATATTTCCAGAAAAAATTTTAAGTTCAATCTTTTTTT